CAGGGCCCAAATAACTCAATTTTCTCCCATGAACGATTTGTGTCAATGGATTAGTTCGATCCAAAACTTGAGATAATGGGTGTAATCCGAAAAAGGATTCATAAGTAGTTGTTAACGGAGTTGAAGTTACCAAATTCTGAGGAGTAGGTATTAATTTATGCCTAATTGCTCCGGAGATAGTTCCCTTAACTACATTTTCTAAACGAGCCAGAGCCAACCCGAGCTGGTCTTGTAAAAGATCCGCTACAGAGCGAATACGTTTATTTTTCAAATGATTCATATCATCAAGTGTACCCATTCCAAATTTCATCCCAATCAAATGATCGGCAGCTGCTAATATATCTCGTGGTAACAAAAATATATTGTTCTGAGGTATATTAAGATTCAGTCTCCAATTAATATTTCGGCGACCAATCCTTCCTAATTCACACCTTTGGTGAAAGAATTTTTTTTGTAATTCCTTACATAAGGATTCAGAAAATATTGGATCCCCACCTACACAAGAAAATTGTTGATAAAACTCCAAAATAGCATTTTCTTTTGACCCAATTTTTTTTTTCTCCTTATCGGTCAAGAAAGATAAGAAAATTTCAGGGTAGCAAACATTCTCTAGAATTTCTCGTAGATTCGAACCCATAGCTGATGATAGAACTAGAATAGATATTTTCTGTTTCCTACTCACCCGAGCCCATATTCTTGCTTTTTTATCAATCTCTAATTCTAACCTGCCTCCCCAATCTGATATTATGGTGCCGGTATAGACCGAAATCCCGTTATGATCCAATTCTGACTGGTAATAGATACCAGGACTTTGCAATATTTGATTGATCACAATTCTGTATATTCCGTTTACTATAGAAGTTCCAAGGGAATTCATTAAAGGAATGTTTCCAATAAAAATTCTTTGTTCTTGCATATTCCTACTGGTTTTCCAAATTAATCCCGCGGATACATATAATTCAGAAGAATATGTAAGTGATTCATAGACAGCATCTCGTTCTTTTATCAGAGGTTCTACTAATTGATATGTTTCCACAAATAATTGAAATTCAATTTCGTGATCTATATCTTCAATTTTTGGAAACTTAGAAAGTTCTTCTATTAAACCCTGATCAATAAACCGATAAAACCCTTCAAATTGTATCTGATTAAATCCGGGTATTGTAGATGTTCCCTCTTTTCCATCCCCAAGCATCTTTTTTGAATTTCCCATTTATCCGTTTATTGAAAAAATCCCATCCCATCTCTCATTCTTCACCGAATCATATCCATAGAATTCGATCTAGCAATAATGGAATTTCTATTCTGTTTACTGAATCACATGAAATTTTATCCAACTCCAAGATATATGGAATGTATGAAATACGTATGAACGGAGACTAGATTCAATTGGAATTTTTTATAAGAAATAGATCCAAATGGAACAGAATTGAGAAATACCACTGGAACTTACGGAGTTTTGTAAAGACTGGAAAAAAAAAGTCATTTCATTTTCACCTATGATATTACATATTCCAATTCGATTGCATACCATAAAAAATGTATTCATCATTGGATCTGTTCGAGCAGATAAACATATAATAAATAGAAAACTTTTTTTTTAACCACGTTACTTTTTCATGTATTTGTATTTCATTGTTCAAAAAAATATTTGCAGAAAAGAGATTAATTTTTACCTATTTTGAATAGATTACCTATTTTGAATAGAATAGTTAGAATATCATTGAATTGAAGTAGGTAAGAAAACTTGTGTTTTTTTATTTATTAATTTTTTTTATTATTAAAATAAAAACGAATGCACAGATATATATGTCTCTTTTTCTTCTTTTTTTGTGGTACAGTTAGTTCTATTTGGGACAGCACATGCTGTGCTCTATCAAAAAGGAAATTTTCTCTTCAAGGTATTCAATGAAAAATTGAAATATAAAAATTTATTGAGAATTACTCCTCAAAAGGATCCCTGGAGAGATAAAATACCCCATTATAGAGCTCTAACTCTATAACTTATGTTCTGATTCTGGGGTTTACATATACTCATCATTACTGTTATAATTGAAATTGAAGAAGATTTCTTTTTAATTGAAAAAACTCAATATAGATTAGTTATAAATCCATTTCTAATGATTTTCTTAATATTATTAGAAATAAAAAAAATGTAGATTTGAATTTTAATTCAAAAATGGTCATGAATTTACAGTCAATAGTTAATGGTTCTGGTTTGTACTGGATTCTATATTTTGTGACTGAAAATCTATATCTATATATATATATATATTTCGGAGTTGAAAAAAAAATAAAATTGGAATCTAGTTTCTATGGTTTTGGCGGCATGGCCGAGTGGTAAGGCGGGGGACTGCAAATCCTTTTTCCCCAGTTCAAATCCGGGTGCCGCCTCAACAACAGACTTTAAATCCCCTATTATAACAAACGTAGGAAAAGACTCTTTATACTTTATTTTCATTATTCTAAGCTCCTGGCTCTCGAGGTTCTATTCTCTAAC